AGTTGCAGAGATGAGAACCATGAAAAGCAAGATCCCGAATAAGAAAACAGAAACCGAGGAAACCACAAGAGTGAAGACTAGTAGAGTCTCGTCTTTTGTCATTCTTTGCTCCTTTTTCACTCAATGATTCATTCGAATTTCCAAAAATTCTATATGTCTATTCTACGATATTTCTATATATAGAATATGATATCTAATATGACACCCGATTTGTCAAAGGGATTGGTGACTTACCCATTTCATATAGCAATCCCTGATCAAAGAGAGAACAATATCCATTTCAAAACATTTCTAACGGATTCCTTGGTTCGGACCGACGAAGTAATGGCACTCGATTATTATCAACCCGACTGCAATCTTTTTCTGTCGGTAAGGATTGCACCAGAGCACCTTCTACTTCTAATAGGCCATGAACTATAGATAGAGAAGAATCATTCTGAGCGAGTCCATAAGAAGCGACCCACTTTTTCATCGGTTCCGGGGGAAGACCAAAGATCTTGCGCGACCGGTCCGCCAGAAAAACTCAAAAGAGAAAGAAGTCTCGTTAATCTCCTCATGCTCGTTCCAAGTTCGAAGTACCGTTTGGCCAAAGAAAAACCCGCTTCCTGACACGATTGCCTCTTTATATAGATAGATATAGGATCTATGGGGTTATTACTTAGAAGTCTATTTTGTACAAGATCCCCTCCTATCTGATAGAAAAAGGTCCCATGATCCCGAGCCGGTCTTATCTTGGCTCGCAAACCCCAAGTTTGTCTATGAAGAGCTAATCTAATTGTATTAGTTTCTATAATGGATTTCTTATGTGGAATACTAATGGATAGGGCCCCGTTGCTAAGTGCTACAAGATCTAATGCACTGGAACTCGTGGTTATGGACCCGAATCCTTTAGTATGGAACATTGTCTTTTCCAAGTAAAAACCCCTAGTATATGAAAGAATGAAAAGGTGCTTTCGTTCTTGTGGAATAAGAAGCCCTCGTACCTTAATGAAAGGAAAATAGGAATTTTTCGTTAGGTATTTGACCAAATAGGATCGTCCAGTTCCTATAGAACCTATCACTAAAATACCCGATAGGGCTAAGCGGAACGAAAAGGGTTTTCCATGAGATGGTAAATGAAAACGATTAGCCCCACACGAGGTTTGGGAATAAGTGATTGTCTGATAATGAGCAAGGAATATACGTCTTTCTGCTAAAGAGGATCTATTAAACTCATAATTCATTAGATCCTTGTTAGCAATGTCAAGTAGGTATCATAAGGAAATGGATCCCGGTTGTTCAATCCTTTGATAACCAAGGTCCTTCTTTGCTAAAGAGAAATGATCACTATGAGTCAGACTCAATAGAATTGGATCCATTCCAAATAGCGAGAATTAGGATTCTTGATCCCTCTCAATTTCTCTTGAAATTCGAGGATCCAGAGAGGTGTTTTCATAGTCATCTCCGAATATTTGCCATCTCCGAATATTTTGATTTCATTTTTCTATGATATGTCTTTCTATATGAAAATTGGTTATTTACGATGTACGATGATCCCTGTTAAGCATCCATGGCTGAATGGTTAAAGCGCCCAACTCATAATTGGTAAATTTGCGGGTTCAATTCCTGCTGGATGCACGCGAACGGGAACGTTCCATAAGTCTATTGGAACTGGCTCTCTATCCATGGAATCTCATCCATCATCCATACATAACGAATTGGTATGGTATATTCATACCATAACATAAGAACAATAAGAACTCGAATTCTTATCGATACTGGAACTCAGAGCATAGGAGGGAAAGTCGATTTATGGATGGAATCAAATACGCAGTATTTACAGAAAAAAGTCTTCGTTTATTGGGAAAGAATCAATATACTTTTAATGTCGAATCGGGATTCACTAAGACAGAAATAAAGCATTGGGTCGAGCTCTTCTTTGGTGTTAAGGTAGTAGCTGTGAATAGCCATCGACTACCCGGAAAGGGTAGAAGAATGGGACCTATTCTGGGACATACAATGCATTACAGACGTATGATCATTACCCTTCAACCGGGTTATTCTATTCCACTTCTAGATAGAGAAAAGAACTAAAGGAGAATACTTAATAATACGGCGAAACATTTATACAAAACACCTATCCCGAGCACACGCAAGGGAACCGTAGACAGGCAAGTGAAATCCAATCCACGAAATAAATTGATCCATGGACGGCATCGTTGTGGTAAAGGTCGTAATGCCAGAGGAATCATTACCGCAAGGCATAGAGGGGGAGGTCATAAGCGCCTATACCGTAAAATCGATTTTCGACGGGATCAAAAAGACATATCTGGTAGAATCGTAACCATAGAATACGACCCTAATCGAAATGCATACATTTGTCTCATACACTATGGGGATGGTGAGAAGAGATATATTTTACATCCCAGAGGGGCTATAATTGGAGATACTATTGTTTCTGGTACAAAAGTTCCTATATCAATGGGAAATGCCCTACCTTTGAGTGCGGTTTGAACTATTGATTTACGTAATTGGAAGTAACCAATTAGGTTTACGACGAAACCTAGAAATCGATCACTGATCCAATTTGACTACCTCTACGGGATAGACCTCAACAGAAAACTGTTGAGTAACGGCAGCAAGTGATTGAGTTCAGTAGTTCCTCATAGAAAATTATTGACTCTAGAGATATGGTAATATGGAGAAGACAAAATTGTTTGAAGCACGCACAGAACCGGAAGCGCCCCTTGTTTCAAAGAGAGGAGGACGGGTTATTCACATTTAATTTGATGGTCAGAGGCGAATTGAAAGCTAAGCAGTGGTAATTAAGACCCCCGGGTGAAAATAGGGATGTCTCCTACGTTACCCATAATATGTGGAAGTATCGACGTAATTTCATAGAGTCATTCGATCTGAATGCTACATGAAGAACATAAGCCAGATGACGGAACGCGGAGACCTAGGATGTAGAAGATCATAACATGAGCGATTCGGCAGATTTGGATTCCTTTTCTATATATCCACTCATGTGGTACTTCATCATACGATTCATATAAGATCCATCTGTCTAGAGATCGTCATATACATCTAGAAAGCCGTATGCTTTGGAAGAAGCTTGTACAGTTTGGGAAGGGGTTTTTTGAGAAAAAAGAAGAATCTACTTCAACCGATATGCCCTTAGGCACGGCCATACATAACATAGAAATCACACGTGGAAGGGGTGGGCAATTAGCTAGAGCAGCAGGTGCTGTAGCGAAACTGATTGCAAAAGAGGGTAAATTGGCCACTTTAAGATTACCATCTGGGGAGGTCCGTTTGGTATCCCAAAACTGCTTAGCAACAGTCGGACAAGTGGGTAATGTTGGGGTGAACCAAAAAAGTTTGGGTAGAGCCGGATCTAAGTGTTGGCTAGGTAAACGCCCCGTAGTAAGAGGGGTAGTTATGAACCCTGTGGACCACCCCCATGGGGGCGGTGAAGGGAAAGCCCCCATTGGTAGAAAAAAACCCACAACCCCTTGGGGTTATCCTGCGCTTGGAAGAAGAACTAGGAAAAGGAAAAAATATAGTGATAGTTTTATTCTTCGTCGCCGTAAGTAAATACGTAACTAGGAATATGGAAAATTGCATTGCAATAATGCGATGGGCGAACGACGGGAATTGAACCCGCGCATGGTGGATTCACAATCCACTGCCTTGATCCACTTGGCTACATCCGCCCCTTATCCAGCTAAAGGATTTTCTCTTTTTTCCACTCATCATTATTCTATTTATTCTGACCTCCATACCTCGATCGAGATAGTGGACATAGGATGCCACTCTTTAAAATGAAAAATAAAGGAGTAATCAGCTGTGACACGAAAAAAAACGAATCCTTTTGTAGCTCGTCATTTATTGACAAAAATCGAAAAGGTCAATATGAAGGAGGAGAAAGAAACAATAGTAACGTGGTCCCGGGCATCTAGCATTCTACCCGCAATGGTTGGCCATACAATCGCGATTCATAATGGAAAGGAACATATACCTATTTACATAACAAATCCTATGGTAGGTCGCAAATTGGGGGAATTCGTGCCTACTCGGCATTTCACGAGTTATGAAAGTGCAAGAAAGGATACTAAATCTCGTCGTTAACTGAATTCAGAATAGAAAGATTCAGAATAAACAAAATTTATAGGATTCAAATAAAGTAAAGGTAGGCGGGGAATAACCTTATTTATGACAAGTTTCAAATTGGTAAAGTATATCCCTAGGATAAAGAAGAAAAAGAACGGGTTACGGAAACTCGCAAGAAAAGTTCCAACTGATCGTCTACTTAAGTTCGAACGGGTTTTCAAAGCACAAAAACGTATACATATGTCTGTTTTTAAAGCACAAAGAGTTCTTGATGAAATTCGCTGGCGTTACTACGAGGAAACCGTTATGATACTGAATCTCATGCCTTATCGAGCATCTTATCCCATCTTAAAGTTGGTTTATTCGGCAGCAGCAAATGCTACTCATTATAGGGATTTCGACAAAGCTAATTTATTCATAACAAAAGCCGAAGTGAGTAGGAGTACTATTATGAAAAAATTCAGACCTCGGGCTCGAGGACGTGGTTATCCTATAAAAAAAACCATGTGTCATATAACAATTGTACTAAATATAGTAAAGAAATCGAAATAATTTTTAGATCAACCTAAGATTTCGATTCCCAGTAAAAAAAAAAATAGAATAGAAAACTATGGGACAAAAAATAAATCCACTCGGTTTCAGACTTGGTACAACCCAAAATCACCATTCCTTTTGGTTCGCACAACCAAAAAATTATTCTGAAGGTCTACAAGAAGATAAAAAAATACGGAATTGTATCAAGAACTATATACAAAAGAATAGGAAAAAAAGCTCGAATAGAAAAATAGAATCAGACTCAAGTTCCGAAGTAATTACACATATAGAAATTCAAAAAGAAATCGATACAATTCACGTTATAATCCATATTGGATTCCCCAATTTATTAAAGAAAAAAGGAGCGATCGAAGAATTAGAGAAAGATATCCAAAAGGAAGTGAATTCTGTAAACCAAAGACTTAATATTGCTATCGAAAAAGTTAAAGAACCTTATAGACAACCTACCATTCTTGCAGAATATATAGCTTTCCAATTAAAAAATAGAGTTTCATTCCGAAAGGCAATGAAAAAAGCCATTGAATTAACTAAAAAAGCAGATATAAAGGGAGTAAAAATCAAAATTGCAGGCCGTCTAGGAGGGAAAGAAATTGCACGTGCCGAATGCATCAAAAAGGGTAGACTTCCCCTCCAAACAATTCGCGCTAAAATTGATTATTGCTGCTATCCAATTCGAACTATCTATGGAGTATTAGGTGTAAAAATTTGGATATTCGTAGAAGAAGAATAACTAACCTTGTCTTCTCATTCTAGCCAGTGATAGAATAAAAAAGACAAGAGCCTTATTTTTCCAAAAATACCAGAAAAAAGAAGAAATTATACCTCTTTCTATAAGATTTAATGAAAATTTATAAATCTTTTATTTTAATATAATTGCTATGCTTAGTGTGTGACTCGTTCGTTTTTTCTTTAGGGTCAAAAATTTAAATTCAAAAAAAAAAAAAACAAAAAAATTCAGCGAACCCTATTAAAAATAGAAAAAAACTTAGTAATTATAGAAAATTAACTAATAACCAACCTATTGCTTCGTATTGTCGAGATCCTAACAAAGAAACAGTCACTATGTGAATAAATACATCTATCATAAATGAATGGATCTATCATATAGTTGTAGCAACTGCATTTTTTTCTCTAAAAAAGAAACCAGATTCTAGGTTGTGAAACAAAACAAAACTAAAGGGATGTGGATAAAAGGAGGGATGATAGATAGAAGGAAGAAGAATAAGAAAGATATAAGATTCCAATGTGTATGGTCCATGAATTACATCATAAAAGGCAATGTGATAAAGCATCAATATAATAAAATAATAAAAATAAGAGAGAATTAAAAATCGTAATTTTGTGAAACGATAAATAAAAATTTAAAGCAATAATAAAGAGCAGCCCAGGTTAATAAAACTGAGAAAATTAACTCGGAAAGTTTGGAAGCTCCGTTGCAGGATTCAAACCTAACCATTAAAGGAGAAGCTGTGGGAACGACAAAACCTATGACTGCATAGGATTGATTTTATTGAAAAGAATCCTAATACTTCATTGGGTGGGATGGCGGAACAAACCGAAAAAATTGCTTTATTTGATAAGGTTATAAATTAACAAATAAGACAAGAAAGAGTAAATATTCGCCCGCGAAATCTTTATTGGATCAGAATACTTTACTATGATTCAATAAGACTATGATTCAATAAGGGTAAAAATAAGGATATTCCTTATAAAAAAGACAGATTACATTATTTACAAATATAGAATTTAGATATATTCTAGATCTTCTTTCTTGACTATATATTTTTCTATTTTAAGAAATGCAAAATAAAAAAAACCTATTCTATTATATATTGATGTGTATCTATCCGTAATATTTTTGAATATTATGGAATTAGAGAAATTTGCACGCTTTCTCATTTCATTCGCGAGGAGCTGGATGAGAAGAAACTCTCATGTCCAGTTTTGCAGTAGAGATGGAACTAAAAAAGAACCATCGACTATAACCCCAAAAAAACTAGATTTCGTAAACAACATAGAGGAAGAATGAAGGGAAAATCCTGCCGAGGCAATCGTATTTGTTTTGGTAGATATGCTCTTCAAGTACTTGAACCCGCTTGGATTACAGCGAGACAGATAGAAGCAGGACGAAGAGCAATGACACGATATGCACGTCGTGGTGGAAAACTATGGGTACGTATATTTCCTGACAAACCGGTTACACTAAGACCCACAGAAACACGTATGGGCTCAGGAAAGGGATCCCCCGAATATTGGGTAGCCGTTGTTAAACCAGGTCGAATACTTTATGAAATGAGCGGAGTATCTGAAACTATAGCTAGAGCAGCTATCTCCATAGCTGCCAGTAAAATGCCCATACGAAGCCAATTTCTTAGATTAGAGATATAGACCCCCCGAAAAAAATAAAGGAGTACTGAAGATAAAAAACCCCAGGTTTTCCTTCTGGAGAGACAATATATCTTTCATTCCTTTGCAGTGAAATAACAAATTGAAATCCAAATAATATGATTCAACCTCAGACCCTTTTAAATGTAGCGGACAACAGTGGAGCTCGAAAATTGATGTGTATTCGAGTCATAGGAGCTGCTGGTAATCAGCGATATGCTCGTATTGGTGATGTTATTGTTGCTGTAATCAAAGACGCAGTGCCCCAAATGCCTCTAGAAAGATCCGAAGTAATTCGAGCTGTAATTGTACGTACATGTAAAGAATTCAAATGTGAAGACGGTATAATAATACGCTATGATGACAATGCAGCAGTTATCATTGATCAAAAAGGAAATCCAAAAGGAACTCGAGTTTTTGGCGCGATTGCCGAGGAATTGAGAGAATTGAATTTTACTAAAATAGTTTCATTAGCTCCTGAAGTATTATAAATACTAGTAGATGAGATATAGATCAAAGAAAAAATTAGTAGATTGTGTTTTACGTATATGCTTTAAAATCCAAAATAAAAAGAAAAAGGAAAACATGTTGATTATCTAAAAATTAGGAGGAACCTAGAATTAGAATCTTATGGGCAAGGACACTATTGCTGATTTACTAACCTCTATAAGAAACGCAGACATGAGTAAAAAAGGAACTGTTCGAGTAGTATCTACAAATATTACCGAAAACATTGTTAAAATACTTCTACGAGAGGGTTTCATTGAAAGTGTTCGGAAACATCAAGAAAGTAACAGATATTTCTTGGTTTCAACTTTGCGACATCAAAAGAGAAGGACTAGAAAGGGAATATATAGAACTAGAACCTTTTTAAAGCGTATCAGCCGACCTGGCTTACGAATTTATGCTAACTATCAAGGAATTCCTAAAGTTTTGGGCGGAATGGGAATTGCTATTCTTTCTACTTCTCAAGGTATAATGACAGATCGAGAAGCTCGACTAAACAGAATTGGGGGAGAAGTCTTATGTTATATATGGTAATGGCCCCGCCTATAGTATCCGAATTCTATCTCGAACTTCCTATTTTGAAAATGCAAATAGAAAAATAGGAGAAAAAAATATGACAGAAAAAAAAAATAGGAGAGAAAAAAAAAACCCGAGAGAAGCAAAAGTTACTTTCGAAGGTTTAGTTACGGAAGCCCTACCCAACGGAATGTTCCGAGTTCGCTTAGAGAATGACACCATCATCCTGGGCTATATTTCAGGAAAAATCCGGTCCAGTTCTATACGAATACTGATGGGGGATAGGGTCAAAATTGAAGTAAGTCGTTATGATTCAAGCAAGGGGCGTATAATTTATAGACTTCCCCATAAGGATTCGAAGCGTACCGAAGACTCGAAGGATACTGAAGATTTGAAGGATACCAAAGATTCAAAGGATTAGGTTTTTCTAGGATAATAAATTCCAAATTTCAAAATTTAAGTGAAGAGGCTTATTTTTTCCCAAAGAGTAGATTCATAGTTTAAGAAAGGAATACCTAAATATGAAAATAAGAGCTTCTGTTCGTAAAATTTGTACAAAATGCCGACTGATTCGTAGGCGTGGGCGAATTAGAGTCATTTGTTCCAATCCGAAGCATAAACAAAGACAGGGGTAATCTTTCGAAAAAGGAGCTTTCCTTTCTAAAAAGTAAAAAAAAAGTACCCACAGAAATGTCAAAATTCCGAATCAAAAAATGCAAGTACAAGTAAAGGATATATTTAACCTTGAAACGGATATCTTTGTATCTTCTTTTCTTTTTATTATTTCTAACTCATATTTATGAGATAATAAAATATGACAAAAGCTATACCAAAAATAGGTTCACGTAAGAAAGTGCGTATTGGTTTGCGTAGGAATGCCCGTTTTAGTTTACGGAAGAGTGCACGTAGAATAACAAAAGGGGTTATTCATGTTCAAGCCAGTTTCAACAATACCATTATAACTGTTACAGACCCACAAGGTCGGGTGGTTTTCTGGTCCTCCGCAGGTACTTGTGGATTCAAAAGCTCAAGAAAAGCATCACCCTATGCCGGTCAAAGAACAGCAGTAGATGCTATTCGTACAGTGGGTTTGCAACGAGCAGAAGTTATGGTAAAAGGGGCTGGTAGCGGAAGAGATGCCGCATTACGGGCCATTGCTAAAAGTGGTGTACGGTTAAGTTGTATACGCGATGTAACACCTATGCCGCATAATGGATGTCGACCTCCTAAAAAAAGACGTCTGTAAAAGAATTAAACCGCTTTCAAGAGAAATAAACGATTCAATGATCAACTAAATACTAATCTATTATGGTTCGAAAGGAGGTAACAGGATCCACCCAAACACTACAGTGGAAGTGTGTTGAATCAAGAGTAGATAGTAAGCGTCTTTATTATGGTCGTTTCATTCTGTCCCCACTTAGAAAAGGTCAAGCGGATACTGTCGGTATTGCCTTGCGAAGAGCTTTACTTGGAGAAATAGAAGGAACATGTATCACACGCGCAAAATTTGGGAACGTGCCACACGAATATTCTACAATAGTAGGTATTGAAGAATCCATACAAGAAATTTTACTAAATTTGAAAGAAATTGTATTAAGAAGTAATCTCTATGGAGTTAGAGACGCATCAATTTGCGTCAAAGGTCCTAGATACATAACTGCTCAAGATATAATCTTACCACCTTCCGTAGAAATCGTTGATACGACACAACCTATAGCTAACTTGAGAGACCCCATTGATTTCTATATTGAGTTAGAGATCAAGAGAGATCGCGGATATCATACGGAACTCAGAAAGAACTCTCAAGATGGAAGTTATCCTATAGATGCTGTATTCATGCCTGTTCGAAATGTGAATTATAGTATTTTTTCTTGCGGGAATGGAAATGAAAAACACGAGATACTTTTTCTCGAAATATGGACGAATGGAAGTTTAACCCCTAAAG